AGGAAGAAGGCGAATCAGTATGTTAATCCCTCACCCCATAAATCTGCCCGTGTTCTTGTCCGAATGAAGAAAAGATTGTAGGGGTGAAATCTTAAGATGATTTCAAAAAAAAAAGCAAGAGCAGCAAAGAAAGTCCAAAGAATATGTGTTTTTATTTTTCTATTTTTTAAATTAAACAAAAGGATTCGCAAATAAAAGCGCTAATGCTACAACCAGCCCATAAATAGTTAAAGCTTCCATAAAAGCCAGACTAAGTAATAAAGTACCCCGTATTTTGTCCTCTGCTTCCGGTTGTCTCGCAATCCCTTCTACAGCTTGCCCTGCAGCTGTGCCTTGACCAACTCCAGGTCCAATAGAAGCAAGCCCGACGGCCAACCCAGCAGCAATAACAGAAGCAGCAGAAATAATTGGATTCATGATAAGTTTCTCCTATTCCAAATAAAATAAAGAAAAAAATAGTTAATAATATAATCAACCAAGAAATTATGAATTTCTTATTTCATTCTTCCTATTTATCTTTATCTAGTCGAAGTGTAATTCAAAATTTCAAACTGAATTACTTCTATTTTTTTTTTTCGTTTCTACCCATGTAGTTTTTTGTAAATACATACCATTTTTGTTCTTATCTTAAATTTTCGAACCTTTCTTGAAATTCTTCGTTCTTTCTTTTTCTTTATTTCATTTTTTTAGTCATTCCATAATTCAATTCACAATTACAACAGATGAAAGGGAAGGGCTTTGTTTTTTGAATCCCATCTAAATTTAGAGTAGTCGCAGGACAAATTTAGATATATAGTCATATATAACGAGTGAATATCTAATATGACATATACATGTGTTTCTTCCATACCGTAAACCGATTAGTTAAACCAATTAGTTGTGTCTTAGATTCAATCGGATTCAAGAATCTTTCTTTGAAACCTCCAAAAAAGAAAGAGTTGTCTTATAGCGATTAGATTATATATACACCTAGTTCGACCCTCTCACCCTACCCTTTATTTTTTTACAATTCCTGGTAATTTTTTAAATTTTATTATTATCTTACACTAAATCATATACTTATTTTATTTATACCTTATCCTTATTGCATCTTTTTGGGGGGGGGTTGTGGATAATCCTTTTGATTCTTATTGAAATTTTGAAAAATTTCTTTCTATTTTTTTATTGATGTTCCTTAAGTAGATTATCGTGAGCCGCACATACTTTGTGAAGGGCTAAACTAAAAAAAAAGACTATTTCGATAACTAGTCAATGATGTCCTTCCATGGATTCACCTATATAAGCCGCAGCTAAAGTAGCAAAAATAAGAGCTTGAATACCGCTTGTAAATAATCCAAGGAACATAACAGGTATAGGAACTACTAAAGGTACTAACGAAACAAGAACAACAACTACTAATTCATCAGCTAATATATTTCCGAAAAGTCGAAAACTAAGCGATAAGGGTTTTGTGAAATCTTCTAAGATGTTAATCGGTAAAAGGATTGGAGTTGGTTGGATATATTTACCAAAATAAGCCAATCCCTTTTTTGAAATACCCGCATAGAAATATGCTACTGACGTAAGTAAAGCTAATGCAACAGTAGTATTTATATCATTTGTGGGTGCAGCTAATTCTCCATGAGGTAACTTTATGATTTTCCAAGGCAAAAGAGCCCCTGACCAATTCGAAACAAAAATAAATAGAAACAGAGTTCCAATAAAAGGAACCCACGGACCATATTCTTCTCCAATCTGAGTTTTACTCACGTCTCGAATGAATTCAAGGACATATTCAAAGAAATTCTGACCGGAAGTAGGAATAGTTTGCGGATTTCGAACAACTAGAATGGTTGAAACTAATAAGATAGCAATTACAACCCAAGAGGTAATAAGTACTTGAGCATGCACTTGAAAATCCCCTATTTGCCAATAGAAATGTTGACCTACTTCCACAGCAGATATATCGTATAATCTGTTTAATGTGTTCATGGAACATAATAGAACATTCATATTGCCCTGCCCTCTAAAATAAAAAAAATATAACTTGAAAGGGAATTATTTTGATTCAACCATTTCCTTTTTTACTTTCATCTTCTATTTTGAATACCTACTCATCACATAATATTTCTGTTTGTTCTTTTTATCTTTTTTTTCTTTTTGCACAATTTTGTAATGGTATAATAACCGATTACATAAATCTACGAACCCCCCCAAAAAAATCTAAAAATTTATTTATCTTATTATTAATCAAGAATCTTGTATATAGCTAGAACGACCCTCACAAATTGCAAATACCAATTTGTTAAGAATGAATCGGATTGAAGCTATAGCATCATCATTAGCTGGAATCGAAATATCTGCGAGATCTGGGTCACAATTTGTATCGATTAAACAAATCGTTGGAATTCCCAAAGTGATACATTCTCGAAGAGCCGTATATTCTTCTTGCTGATCAATGATTATTACAATATCGGGTAACCCCGTCATATATTTTATGCCGCCCAGATATGTTTCCAAATGAGATAATTGTCTCTTCAACATAGCAGCATCTCTTTTTGGAAGACGGTTGAGTTTCCCCGTCTTTTGCTCCGTTCTCAAGTCCCTTAACTTACGAAGTCTCGTTTCGGTAGTATACCAATTCGTTAACATACCACCGAGCCATTTTTTATTAACATAATGACATCGAGCTCTTATTGCAGCCCGTGTTACTGAATCGACTGCTTTTTTTTTGGTACCAACAATTAAGAATTGTTTTCCTCTGCTTGCTGCATCAAAAACCAAATCACAAGCTTCTGATAAAAAACGAGCAGTTCGAGTAAGATTTGTAATATGAATACCTTTACGCTTTGCGGATATATAAGGTGCCATTCGAGGATTCCATTTCCTAGTCTCATGGCCAAAATGAACTCCTGCTTCCATCATCTCTTCAAAAGTTATGTTCCAATATCTTTTTGTCATTTATCCCCACACTTTTTTAAAAAAAAAAAAGATTGAAAAAAAAAGAAACCAGGTATCCTGAAATAGAAATAAATAATTGTTCCGACGGAACCTTCTCTTTTCTTGAAGATTGGCCATTAATACATAATCAGGCCATTCATTTTTTTCTATTTATTATGATTTTATTATTTATTATACTTCTTTATTATACTTACTTGATTACCAAATCAAATGACTGCATTTAAAGGGATGAATCTAATCTGCTTTTAGGAAGCATTAAATCCTAGATTTCTAATGTATCACATAAATTCTTTGAAATGAAAAAAATCAAAGAATTTTTTTGTGATGGAACAAAAGATTTCTAATTTCTACTTCGAACAAATTCTTTTTTTTTTCCAAGGTAATCTTGTTATGTTGCCTTGACCGCGAACGGTGCATTATTCTTTTGAATCCGGTACCGACGGGTATCATTCCCCCTAAAACAACATTCTCTTTAAGACCTTTCAACCAATCGATACGCCCCCGAAGAGCGGCTTTTGCTAAAACTCTAGCAGTTTCTTGAAAACTCGCTTCGGATATGAAACTTTGAGTATTCAGAGATGTTTTTGTTATTCCCAATAATAAAGCTCGGTAACAAATCGCTTCTTCCAAGGCACGCCCCGTTCGTTCGGCTCGCAACAATCCAATTAGTTCGCCAGGTAAAAAGACATTAGACATTCCATCTTCTGAAACCAAGACTTTGGATGTTATTTGACGCACAATAATCTCTATATGTCTATTATGGATGTGTACTCCCTGGGATCGATAAACCTTTTGGATTTTATTAACCAAAGAAATACGACTTTGCGCGATAGTTAGCTCAGTACCAATCAAGAATCCCCAAGGAATGCCGAGAATTCTTGTTATACACTCGTTCCAAGCATCAATTCTTTTTTCTAGATTCATCGATATTGAATCAATCGAACGTATTTCTAATATCTGTTCCACTTTTGGAAGACCTTGTGTTATATCACTTGATCTCGATTTTTCATATATAAATGTAACGAATATATCTCCTTCATAAAGGATTTCTCCATAATGGCCATGAATGGTTGTTCTTGGAGTTGCCAAATAAGGGTTAGCCGATCTTATTATTACAGAATCCATTTGAACAGTTAGAACTTGACCCGATTTTAGTTTTAGGTGTGGTCCATTTTTCGTTTGAGCTATGCATATATTTTCACAAATAAATTGTCCAAGACTAATTATTGGAAACGTTTTTTCACAATAATTATGATGGAGAAAATACCAATTCAAATGGAATGGATTTAAAACGATGTTACTGTATAGATCGGGTTTAAAAATCTTCTCATTTTCGTCCATTAAATAATATTTAATTACTTGAAAAGTTTCCTTGAATTTGTCAAGTTGCAAATCTTTATTCATTGAGATCTGATTATGAGTTATTGAACGGTAAAATGAATAAAGATTTGCAATTTGAAGGGCTATTCCTAAAGGGCCTAACGAATTCTTAATTGGAATCATAGAATCTTTTTTCAATTTCTTAATTCCTTTTCTTATCCCTATCCCATTGTGATATTTTACGTTGTTGAATGGTCTCATTTGAAAACAATTAGATGATGACAAAATCATCAAAGATCGGCATTCCTTATTTCTATTCAACAACATACGAATAGTTCCTTGATTTTGGCTACGTGATTGTTGAATTTTTGCCTTCGAATGAATAGATAAAAATGGATTGATATTGATCCGATCCGATTCATTATCTGAGATACATCCTAAACCAGATGAGTCATTCCTTTTTCTGATATATGAAGTATGAGATTTCACTAAGTCAATTCTTAGGAAATACTCAATCAAACCATTTGTACTTACTTCAACAAAGGAAGCGAGGGCCTCCTCAATAGAAGAACCTTTTTTGTCTTGATCCCAATTCAAGACTAAACAAGTCCGAACTAATTGAATCCTTGTGTCGGAAATTCCCCGAATGGATTTTCCATTTCCATAAAGAATATAATTGAGAACTTTAAGTTCCAGATTATCCCTTTCCTGGAACAGATCTTGGGGAAAAAGTTTTACAA